GTCGTTGTGGTCGGACTCTATTATGGATTTCTAACCACATTCTCAATGGGGCCCTCTTATCTCTTCCTTCTCCGAGATCGAGTTATGGAAGAAGGAACTGGGAAGAAGATAGCAGCAACAACAGGTTTTATTACGGGACAACTCATGATGTTTATATCAATCTATTATGCGCCTCTGCATCTAGCATTGGGTAGACCTCATACAATAACTGTGCTAGTTCTACCCTATCTTTTGTTTCATTTCTTCTGGAACAATCAAAAAAATATTTTTTATTATGGATCCACTACCAAAAATGTAATGCGTAATATCAGCATTCTATGTGTATTCCTGAACAATCTAATCTTTCCATTATTCAACCATTTTTTTTTACCAAGTTCAACATTATGCAGATTAGTCAACATTTATATGTTTCGATGCAACAACAAGATGTTATTTGTAACAAGTAGTTTTGTTGGTTGGTTAATGGGTCACATTGTATTCATTAACTGGGTTGAATTCATATTATTCCAAATACGACAAAATCCTTTTATTCGATCTAATAAGTACCTTTTGTCAGAATTGCAAAATTCTCTGGCTCGAACCTTTAGTATTTTCTTATTTATTACCTGTATCTTGTATTTAGGCAGAATGCCGTTGCCCATTGTTACTCATAAATTCCGCAACAAAATCTCAGAAACGGAAGAAAAGGGGGAAAGTGAGGAAGAAAGTTATCTAGAAATAACTTACCAAAACAAAACGGAGGAACCGGAAGAATATGATCAGGAACTATCTGAGAAGGAAGTGGAGAAAGTGGAGGAAGTCAAAATTTTTGCACTTTTTGAACAACTTATTAAAACTAAACTAGACAAATTGAAAGAAACAATGATCTATCAAGACTTTTTGCCAATAGAAAGGAGTTTGCATAGAAAAAACGAAAATAAATTATGGTTTAAAAAACCTCTTCTGACTTTTCTTTTCGATTTTAAACGATGGAATCGTCCAGTGCGATGGATGCCATATACGCCAAATTTCAAACACATAACCGCTGTACCAGATGAAGTGTCACAATATTTTTTTTGTACATGTTCCAGCGATGGAAAACAAAAAATATCTTTTACATATCCACCCAGTTTATCCACTTTTTCAGAAATAATGGAACAAAAGATATCTTTGCCAGAAAAACGACACTATGAGAACGAGGACCCATATGATCATTGGATTTCTACCAATGAACAAAAAAAATACAATCTCACCAATGAATTAATAAATCGAATAAAAACCTTAGAAATGAACTCTCTTGTTCTAGATGTACTAGAATTAAAAAGAAATAATTAAAAAGAAATTAGTAAAAAAATTGATACATAGAATAAATAGAAAAGAAGATAGGAAGAGATTCGACCAGCACTAATATATTTGATCCATTCACCTAAAAAGAAATTAGAAATGCCTAAAATATTGATAATTCCATCAATTATGTATCTATCAAAAAAATGGACAAATTTTGCAATTTTTCTTATATTTTTAGTTAAAAATTTTGTATAAAAAAGATCCATGTAACCTCTATGATATGACCAATTGTATATCCCATTTACTATCTGATCCAAAACAATTCTTTTGGATCCTATTTTTACAAATGCATTAATTAAGTTCAAATTTTGGAAAGAAGAATAAATGGGTCCGTAAAAAAAGGATGCTATACTTATTCCAAAATAAGCTATACTTACAGAAGAAATTAAATTTGTCATAAATTCATACCAATTATGAGTCTCTATAAGGTTTTCCGAGGAAGTCAACCACTTAGACAATAAATCCGTAGGAATTTTTTCTTGGTTAAAAGGAATTCCTATTAATCCAATAAACAAAGTAAATAATGTCAATATAAAGAGTGTAAATAGCATAGTGTTATCTGATTCATGCGGATATGTAAAAGTATATTTTTTTCCAAAATCCATATTAAAATTTTGGATTTTTTTTATTACATTTTTATCAAGCTTATAAGGACTTTTTGAAAAAAAGGAAAGCTTTTTGTTAGTATTCGTTGCTGACAAAAAAGGATTTATTTTGACCAAGTTTTGTGCTTTTTTTCCCCATAAGGATATGGAATAAAGCGAATTACTTTGAATTCCACTATAATTTTTTAAATACACATGTAAATCACCCTCAAAAGTAAGTAAATACATTCGAAACATATAAAATGCGGTTAATCCCGCTGTAAAAAATGCTATTAGGGCAAAAATAGGTGAATACGACCAACTATCATTAAGAATTTCATCTTTGGACCAAAAGCAGGCAAGAGGTGGAATACCACAAAGAGAGAGTGTACCTAATAAAAAAGTTATTCTTGTAATTGGAACATATCTTGCTAAACCGCCCATAAGAGCCATATTCTGACTTTTATCTGGAGAATACCCAACAAGAGGTTCCATCGAATGAATAATGGATCCAGATCCCAAAAATAATAAAGCTTTTGAATAGGCATGAGTAATCAAATGAAATAAAGCAGCCCTATATGAACCTATACCTAGAGCTAACATAATATAGCCCAGTTGAGACATTGTAGAATAAGCTAAATTTCGTTTAATATCTCTTTGAGCAAGAGCCAAAGTAGCACCTAATAATAATGTTATTAGACCTATCAAGGAAATCAAATTCATTATGTAAGGTATTACTGTGAAAAGAGGAAAAAGTCTAGCTACAAGAAAAATTCCCGCTGCTACCATAGTAGCAGCGTGTATAAGAGCCGAAATAGGAGTGGGTCCCTCCATAGCATCGGGTAACCATATATGAAGAGGAAATTGTGCCGATTTAGCAACTGCACCTAGAAATAATAGGAAAGCACACAAAGTAGCAAATAAGGGATTGACTTCATTATTTTGAATTAATTTATTAAATGTTTCAAACAAATTCCGAAATTCAAAACTACCTGTCATCCAATAAAAACCTAGAATTCCCAATAGTAATCCAAAGTCCCCTACGCGATTAGTTAAAAAAGCCTTTTGACAAGCACTTGCTGCAATTGGTCGCGTGAACCAAAAACCTATTAATAAATAGGAACACACTCCTACCAATTCCCAAAAAATATAAATTTGTATTAAATTAGAACTAATAACTAATCCCAACATAGATGCATTGAAAAAATTCATATAAGCAAAAAATCTCAAATATCCCATATCATGAGACATATAATTGTCACTATAAAGGAAAACCATGATTCCAACCGTAGTAATTAATATTAACATAATCGAAGTAAGTGGATCAATTAAGTACCCAAATTCCAAGGAAAAATCATTATTGATAGTCCAAGACCATATATATTGATAAATAAAACTTCCATTTATTTGTTGAATAGATAAATTAAACGAAAAAAGCATAGCTATACTTAGGAATAAAAAACTATAAAAAGCCCAGATACGTCGAATACTTTTTATTGCTGTTGGAACAAATAGAAGTCCAAATCCTATTGAGATAGTGACAGGAAGCGGAAGCAGAGGTATTATCCATGCATATTGATATATATATTCCATAATAAAAACAATTTTTATTTTTTTTATTCTTATTTATCATTATTATGATATTCTTAAGGATTCTACTATTCTAATAATTTATAAGCATATAGTATAGTAAAGAAAAATAGTTATATCAAAAAGAGTGCTTGATTTGTTTCTAGTCCTAGTATCTATCAATAATAAAATTTTCCATATAATAAAAAATAAAAAGAAAAGTCTTATAATTAGACTATTTAGAATGGTCGTATAATCTAATTCGTTGTCGAACATGGATTTAGAGAATTAAAATCCAATAAGAAGAATATATATTTATTTATGGTAAATTTTATTAAATTCTTTATTTTATTAGAATTTGACATAGAATAAGGGATTGTTAAGATATAAGTAATGAATGCCTTGTTTAAGTGGGTAATGTCTTAAACAAGATATTATCTACTTGTTTTTAATGAAATTTATGAACTTTTTGATCTAAACGTAATTAATAAAAATAAAAAAAAAAGTTATGTTAATTTTTTGGTTTTAGAAATTTTATGGGTATTTCTTTTATGGGTATTTCTATTATTATTTTTTTTAGATGACAATATCCATTTAGATATGAGTTCAAAACGGAACCACTCTTCTGTAATAAAGAAATGTAATAAGGATAAGAAAAATCGAAAGGAAATTATAGAAAGAATAATAAAAAATTTAATATTTTTTTTTAATAAAATTTTTTTACTATACGAATTACATAACTAATTATATAGCTATATTAGATAATATATAGATTATATTTAGATAATATATGGATTATATATATAATTTTATTATTATATATATATTTATATATTTATTATTATATATATATTATATATATATATATATATATATTATTTTAAGAAAGTTAAGAAAGTCTTTTTATATTATGAAATAATTTTCTTATCTATAGCATAATAAAGATAATGAAAAAAAGAAGAGTTCATCAATACATGTCTTTCACATACAACAATAAAAATTAGTAATCTCCTTATTTTTGAATGGCAGTTCCAAAAAAGCGTACTTCTATATCAAAAAAACGTATTCGTAAGAATATTTGGAAGAAAAAAGGGTATTTGTGGGCGGTGAAAGCTTTTTCTTTAGCTAAATCGATTTCAACGGGAACTTCTAAAAGTTTTTTTGTACGACAAACAAATAAATAAAAAATCTTTGGGATAATTTGAATTAAGATGATTAGGAAAATATAAAAATTTATAAAATATAAATATAAAATATAAAATGAATGATTTACATTATTTTTCAATTTAATAGAATCTAGGACTAGTTATTCTAATTATTGTAATTTTATTGTAATTCTAGAATAATTCTTTTGTTTATTGAGTTAAAATCTATTTAAAATATTTTTGTTTTGAATTATATTGGAATTCCTGGTACAGGCTCTTTCCTACCAATTTACTTTTCACAACATTCTGTCTATATCTATTAAAAATAGATAGAATGCTGTGAAAAGTAAAGTACAAGTCAATATAGGCGCAAATCTTTTGTTTTATATATTTAGGGAATTTTTATTATATAGTTATTGATTTGATAAACTAATTATTCGTTTAATAAAAAAATATGATCATAAATTTTATATAAATTAAAAAATACAACTATTACTCTAAAATTAAAACATGGGCTTAAATTATATATATATATATATATATATAATTTATATATATATATAATTTTTTTTTTTATTGAAAAAGAAAACGTAATCTTAGAACCTCGACGATTATGGATGTCCGTATTATTATTATTTCAAACAAATTATTTTAAACAAGCCGCCATGGTGAAATCGGTAGACACGCTGCTCTTAGGAAGCAGTGCTAGAGCATCTCGGTTCGAGTCCGAGTGGCGGCATTCTAACGCAAGAAATCCTATAATGTATTTAATATTTAATTCCTTATTTTGATTTGGTAATTGGACTATTTTTTTTTATTTATGATCTTTGTGACTTTGGAACATATATTAATTCATATATCTTTTTCGATCATTTCCACTGTAATGGTGATTCATTTGATGACCTTATTAACCCAAGAAATCATAGGATTATGTGATTCGTCTGAAAAGGGAATGCTAGCGACTTTTTTATCTATAACAGGGTTATTAGTAATTCGTTGGATTTATTCCGGACATTTCCCATTAAGTAATTTATATGAATCATTAATGTTCCTTTCATGGAGTTTCTTTATTATTCATATGATTCCGTATTTTAGAAATAATAAAAATTCTTTAAATGCTATAACTACGCCAAGTACTATCTTTATCCAAGGATTCGCCACTTCTGGTCTTTTAACCGAAATGCATCAATCCACAATATTAGTACCCGCTCTACAATCTCAATGGTTGATGATGCATGTAACTATGATGCTATTAAGCTATGCAGCCCTTTTATTTGGATCTTTATTTTCAATTGCTTGTTTAGTTATTACATTTCGAAAAAACATCAGTATTTTTTGTAAAAGCAACAATTTCTTAATTTGGCCCTTTTCCTTTGGTAAGATATACTTGAGTGAGAGAAAAAAATATTTCCAAAATACGTCTTTTCTTTCATTTACAAATTATTACAAATATCAATTGACTCAAAGATTAGATTATTGGAGTTATCGTACCATTAGCCTGGGGTTTACCTTTTTAACCATAGGTATTCTTTCTGGAGCAGTATGGGCTAATGAAGCGTGGGGATCTTATTGGAGTTGGGATCCTAAAGAAACTTGGGCATTTATTACTTGGACTATATACGCAATTTATTTACATATCAGAACAAATCCTAATTTGCAAAGTATGAATTCGGCAATTGTAGCTTCTATAGGATTTCTTATAATATGGATTTGCTATTTTGGGGTCAATCTATTAGGAATAGGCTTACATAGTTATGGTGTATTCGCACTTTCATCTAAGTAAATAAATTACTTAAAAAATAAATCTAGGGATTCTTGCAATGCAATATAAATTTGTGTGATTCCTCGAGAACCATTTAATTTAAATTCTTTATTGAAGGAAGGACTTAAATTAAATGGTTCTCAAAGACTAGAAATACATCTCAAATTTTAATTTACTTTTAATTCATTTTCTTCATTGTACAACAAATTTTTTAATAAAACCTTTTAATTATTTAATTATTTTATGGTTAACTTTATTGAGCAAGATTATCTATAAAAAAAATTAGATAGAATAGTTTGTACCTTATCAACTGATAGCGAGAGAACGAAATCTGGATAAATGCCAATTCCTATTACTGGCAAAAGGATGCAGATCGAAATAAACAGTTCCCGTGGTACAGAATCAACAAAATAAGAGTTTTCTAAACTAAATAACTTATACCCATAGAACATCTGGCGTAACATAGATAATAAATAAATAGGAGTTAATATTATTCCAATTGCCATTAAAAAAATAATTAATATTTTTGGGATTAAAAGGTATTTTGGACTGGTAATTATTCCAAAAAATACTAGGAATTCCGCAACAAAACCACTCATTCCTGGCAATGCAAGAGAAGCCATCGAGAAACTACTAAATAAGGTAAATAGTTTTGGCATTGGAATTGATACCCCTCCCATTTCGTCAAGATAAACAAGATGTATTCGATCGCAGCTTGTTCCCCCCAAGAAAAAAAGTGCAGCACCAATAAATCCATGAGAAATTAATTGTAAAATAGCGCCATTTAGTCCTGCGTTGGTTATGGAACCAATCCCTATAATTATAAAGCCCATATGAGATATGGAGGAATAAGCTATTCTTTTTTTTAAATTACGTTGACCAAAAGAAGTTGAAGCCGCATAAATTATTTGTATAGTTCCCACTATAACCAACCATGGAGAAAATATAGAATGCGCATGAGGTAGAAATTCCATATTGATCCGAATTAATCCATATGCTCCCATTTTTAATAAAATTCCGGCCAGAAGCATACATGTACTGTAATGTGCTTCTCCGTGGGTATCTGGTAACCATGTATGTAGGGGTATAATGGGTAATTTGACAGCATAGGCAATAAGAAAACTAAAATAGAATAAAATTTCCAACACCATGGGATACGATTGATTAGCTAAGGTTTCAAAATGTAATGTTGGTGCATTGGAACCATATAAACCTATACCCAAGACCCCTATTAAAAGAAAAATGGAACCTCCTGCCGTATATAAAATAAACTTTGTAGCTGAATATAGACGTTTTTTACCCCCCCACATGGATAAAAGTAAGTAAACAGGAATTAATTCAAACTCCCACATTATAAAAAAAAGTAAAAGATCCCGAGAAGCAAATAATCCTATTTGACCACTATACATTACTAACATCAAGAAATAAAACAATCGCGAATCCCGAGTAACCGGCCAAGCTGCTAAAGTAGCTAAAGTAGTAATAAATCCTGTCAGTAAAATAGGCCCCACGGAAAGTCCATCGATTCCGAGTCTCCAGTGCAAATCAAAAACACTTATCCACTTATAATCCTCCTCCAATTGTATTAAAGGGTCGTCCAATTGGAAATGATAACAAAATACATAGGTCAGAAGAAGTAGTTCTATTAAGCATATACATATAGTATACCAGCGAACTACTTTATTTCCTCTATGCGGGAGAAAAAAAATGGAAGAACCTGCAAATATCGGTAAAACTACAATTATTGTTAACCAAGGAAAATCACTCATGGTAAACACAAGATACGCTTTGACCATAAAAACCCGTACTGAAGAAAAAAGATTCTTCTTGATACGGGTTTTTGTCGGTAAAAAAAGAGGAATCAAATGATTCAATGTGGAGTTTTTTCTAACGTGTTAATAAGCTAAAGCCATACTACGGGTTGTCTCGTGCCATAAATAAACACGAACACTCAAAAAATCCGTTGGGCAGGCGGTTTCACATCTCTTACAACCTACGCAGTCCTCAGTTCTTGGTGCGGAAGCTATTTGCTTAGCTTTACACCCATCCCAGGGTATCATTTCCAATACATCTGTAGGACAGGCTCGTACACATTGAGTACACCCTATACATGTATCATAAATCTTTACTGAATGTGACATTGGATCTATAAATTTCAGTTTAGGAAATTAAAAATTTTTAATCTGGTAAAAAAAAATCGTGGTAATAAATTTATATATTGTATATACCAGACAAATCAGTAGTTTATTATAATTTATTTTTAAAATAAATAAATTTTTGGATATGTTGATGAAAAAGGTCCAAAATACTTTAATTTTTGTTTCAATGTAATACAAACTTTATATGTTAATCTAACAAAAATTACTAAGAATTTTTAAATATTCTATATTATTAGATTTCTATATTATTAGATTATTAAAAAAAAAAAAAAAAAAAAAATAGAAGAAAATAATAATAATAAATAAATTATTTTATTATACATTAAAATAGTATATTATTTATTATATACAATTATACAATTATAACTATTTATTCAACAAATTGGACTGATTGATACGTATGGATTTTCTGTTACGATGGATTGACGAAACAATGGCTAGCCCGATTGCTGCTTCAGCAGCTGCAATAGCTATAACAAAGATCGAAAAAATATCTCCTTTTAATTGACGACTATCAAATAGATCAGAAAATGTTACGAGATTTATATTAACTGAATTTAGTATAAGTTCAAGACACATAAGTGCCTTAACCATGTTTCGACTTGTAATCAACCCATAGATACCAATAGAAAATAAATAGGCACTCAATAAAAGTACATGCTCAAACATCATTAACTAACTCCTTATCAATCTTGATTCGGTTATAAACACTTTTTCAAACGATTCAATCTAAATCTAATAAAAAATTATAGAAAAAATAATATATTAGTATTAGATCAAATTAAAAACCTTGCTTGTCTTATACTTTTTTATGTATTTTTATACATACTATTTTTATATTAGACTCATTTATATTAGACTTAGATATATGAGAGAAACTACAAAAAAAAGCATTTTATTTGACTTAGAAAGTCAAAAATAAAAAATAAGAATACATGATAAAACCATAAATTATTTGATTTTGGATTTCCAATTCCAAAAATTTAGATTTCTTACTGACTTATTGATTATTGACGAGCCATACTAATTGCCCCTATCAAGGCAACTAAAAGAATTACAGAAATTAGCTCAAATGGGAGAAAGAAATCGGTTGATAAATGAATCCCAATTTGTTGAACATTACTTATGAGGTCTTGTTCTATAATTTGATTTGACCTTGTAGTCCAAACAATTCCGTACCATGATGTTTCGAGTATAGTAGTAACTAGTGAAAAAAGAATACTTATACAAACAAGCGAAGTTAACCCATCTCCAATAGTATAAAAACGGAAATCATTATAGTATTGGGAACCCCTTGTAAACATCACAGCAAATATGATTAAGACATTTATAGCCCCTACATAAATAAGGAGCTGTGCAGCAGCTACAAAATAGGAGTTTGATAAAATATATAATAAAGATATACAAATAAGAACCAATCCTAATGCAAATGCAGAAAAAATGGGATTGGTAAATAAAATGATTCCCAGACTTCCTAATATAAGAATTGATCCCAGAAATACTACAAGAAGATCATGTATTGGTCCAGTTAAATCCATTATGTATAAAATAAGAAATAAATAAGTTGAAATATTTCATGACCTTATTAAATAGTCCAAGAAAAAGGTTATTACCTTATTTTTTGTTCTTGTATATGATATGTTACTAATTGAATTAAATCTTCATGTAGTATGTATTACTAAGGATACTTTTATTGAACTAATTCCACTTAGAGAATCTGAAAAATTATGTATTTGGAAAGCATTACTTATATATTACTTACATAATATACTTTATATAGAGAATACTTATTAATTGTTTATTTTTAAATATGAACTTTATCATTCTTAATTTATTAAGATATTTTTATTAAGATTATCTATCTTAATAAAAATATCTTAGATAGTATGACTAAATAAATAATGACTAAATAAGAGAATTTGATCTCAATTCGAAATCAAAATTTTTCAATTTAAACTAAACAATGATTCTCCACAATCAATAATTTTGATTTGTAGTTATTGATTAATTTAATTAAAATTCTAAATGCAAATTTCTTTTGAATTAAGCAAAATTACTAATTAGTAATCGTTTTTGAATCTAGAGATTTCTCTTTGTTTATTTTGTTTTGAGCCAAATTACAAACTGCTTGAATTGTGTAATCCTCTATTACTGGTATTGGTAAACGACCCAAAGCAATTTGATTATAGTTTAATTCATGACGATCATAAGTAGAAAGTTCATATTCGTCAGTCATTGATAAACAGTTTGTTGGACAATACTCGATACAGTTACCACAAAATATACATACTCCAAAATCAATACTATAATTAAGCAATTGTTTCTTTTTAATATCCGTTCTCAATCGCCAATCAACAACGGGTAAATCTATCGGACATACACGAACACATACTTCACAAGCAATACATTTATCAAATTCAAAGTGGATTCGACCACGGAAACGCTCCGATGTTATCAATTTTTCATATGGATATTGAATAGTTATGGGTAAACGGTTTGTATGGGATAAGGTAATCAGGAAACCCTGACCAATGTACCTTGCAGCTCGTACTGTTTGTTGACCATAATTCATGAATCCTGTTATCATAGGAAGCATATCGTAGATATCCATGAAATACATAAGTTAATGTTTCTTTCTCTTGTTTGAGATAGATTATGAATTTAGAATGTCCTTTCGTGCTTATAGGGAAACCAGTTGAAAAGCTGTTGTCAATAAGAGATTACCTAGAGATATAGGTAAAAGAAATTTCCACCCAAGATTTAAGAGTTGATCCATTCTCATCCTAGGTAAAGTCCACCTTGTTGTGATAGAAATAAATAAAAACAAGTAAGCTTTAACTAAAGTAATAAAAATACCAATTATTATTCCAAAGACTCCATCAATTTTCTTTATTTCAAAAAGTTCAGGAATACCAAAAATGGGGAAAATAGAAAAATGCCACCCGCCTAAGTAAAGAACTGTTACAAATAATGAAGAAACAAATAAATTTAGGTAAGAAGCAACATAAAATAAACCATATTTGATACCTGAATATTCCGTTTGATAACCTGCTACTAATTCTTCTTCGGCTTCTGGTAAATCGAAAGGTAATCTTTCACATTCTGCTAGAGAAGAAATTATAAAAACTATGAATCCAATAGGTTGACGCCACAGATTCCATCCCCAAAAACCATATTTTGACTGTGCTTCAACTATATCAACTGTACTTAAACTGTTAGATAATCATAGTCGATGATAACATTACTGTTTCCATCTCTATTCCAAAACCGGACATGAGACCTCAGCTTCATACGGCTCCTATGTGGTCACAAATAAATGTAAGGACTAGTTATATAGTAACCTTAATTCGGTATCATTTATAATTTATTGTAGTATAAATAGAATAAAGATACACAGTCCTAAATTAGACCGATGAGATTCGATCTGCTCAAATAAAAAAAAGGGCTTCCGAATCGATCTCACTCCCCTTCTTTATTCTCGTTTTTTAGTAATAACTTGATTTTTCTTTCAATGAAATACTTGTTGTATCAATGGATATTTCAACCCATATTTTTTTATTACAAAAAGAAATAAGAAATGCATCATGGTAGGAAGTCTCATATGTAGAAAAGAGGAATAAAGAAAGATCCTTTCTTATTCATTTTTTTTATTGATCCTACATTTTATTATTCATTTTGTTCCTATTCTTCTTTCTAAGAAAAAAGTACTTTGAAAAAAAAGAAAAAGGATTAATTCGTTCTTGATAGTTATTTTGTTAATTTGTGAATAGGAACATACTCTAGATCGGAATCATGGATAAGTACTACTTGATCGTTTCTACTAACTTCAAGTCCTTATTATGATTCATTTTATGTAGAAATATATCTTTTGATATTTTACATTATTTACTTTACTAATCTCTTGTGTATCTTGGTGTTTCTACCCGTTCACAATTTTGGATTGATCCTAATATGGTAATACAAACTGAATAGTAAAAATTCCATACACAGGATCTTTTATTCCCGCTTCAAGACATCCTAATTTATTAAAATTAATAAATATCAGTCTTGGGGTAAACAGTTTATAATGTTTCTATTTATTTCCACTTTCCACTTATACATAGGGAATGAGGTTTTATTTTCTTACTGCGAATTTCTAAGCTGTTTTATTTCACTCATATAACTATCTGGTTGAAATTATTTACCTAGATACTGACTAGTAAAATGAGGATATTCAATATATTCAATATTTTCTTAAATTCTACTCTAAATAAAGTAAAGAAAAATCTAAATAAAGTAAAGAAAAAAGGTAAAATAAGTTTATGTTTTAACGAATCACACGTAGAGATATTGATAATACACATAGAGTTAATGGTATTTCATAACTAATCGATTGAGCAGCAGCTCGTAAACCACCTAAAAAGGAATATTTATTATTTGATCCATATCCTGACATAAGAAGCGCAATAGGAGCAATACTGGAAATAGCGATCCATAAAAAAACACCTATACTAAGATCAGCTAAAACAAGATTATATCCAAAAGGAATTATAAAATAACTTAGTAGAGTGGATATGACTGCTATAGCTGGTCCAAGACTAAATAATTGAGCATTTCCTCGATATGGGAGGATATCTTCTTTAAAAAGTAATTTTGTTCCATCTGCTAAGGCTTGAAGAATTCCTAGAGGTCCAGCATATTCAGGTCCAATACGTTGTTGTATCCCTGCAGATATTTCTCTTTCTAACCACACAATTACTAATACGTCTATAGTGATTACTAATATCAGGATAAAAATAGGTACAAGAATCCATATGAATTCATAGACCTCCTTTAAGAATTCTGATCCAGAAAAGGAATTGATAGTTTGTATTTCTGTCATACCCATTATCATTTCAACGATCAACCTCTCCCATAATGATATCTATACTACCTAGTATTGTCATAATATCTGCCAATTTCATTTTTTTAACTAGCTGAGGAAGAATTTGCAAATTAATGAAACCTGGTGGACGAATTTTACATCTCCAGGGGAAAACACTCTGATCTCCTATTAGAAAAATTCCTAATTCGCCCTTTGGGGCTTCTACTCTTACATAAAGTTCTTGTTTCGACAATTCCAAATTGGGTGAGGGTTTTTTACTAAGGAATCTGTATTCAAAATCATTCCAGTCGGAATTTTTTGTTCTATCAAAACGCCGTATTTCCAAATTCTCATAAGGTCCTCCCGGAATTCTTTCCAAAGCCTGTTGAATAATTTTTATGGATTCCGTCATTTCATTAATTCGTACTAAATAACGAGCTAAAGAATCTCCTTCTTTTTGCCATTGCACTTCCCAATCGAATTCATTGTAACACTCATAATCATCAACTTTACGAAGGTCCCATTGTATTCCGGAAGCTCGTAACATGGGTCCGGATAAGCCCCAATTTATTGCTTCTTCTCCACCAAGAATACCTACTCCTTCAACTCGTTCCAAAAAAATGGGATTGCGCGTTATAAGTTTTTGATATTCGGCAACTCCTGTTAAAAAATAATCGCAGAAATCCAAACATTTATCTATCCAGCCATAAGGTAGATCAGCAGCTACTCCTCCAATACGAAAATAATTATGCATCATTCGCATACCCGTGGCAGCTTCAAATAAATCGTATATAAATTCTCTCTCCCTGAAAATATAGAAGAAAGGCGTCTGCGCGCCAATATCTGCCATAAAAGGTCCAAGCCATAATAAATGAGACGCTATACGACTCAGCTCTAGCATAATTACTCGAATATAACTGGCTCGTTGTGGTACTTGAATATTTCCCAACTGTTCTGGTGCATTTACAGTTATAGCTTCTGTGAACATAGTAGCTAAATAATCCCAACGTGTTACATAAGGGAGATATTGTATAATGGTTCGGTTTTCCGCAATTTTTTCCATCCCTCTATGCAAATAACCCAATATGGGTTCACAATCAATAACATCTTCACCGTCGAGAGTAACGATCAGTCGAAGAACACCATGCATTGATGGGTGGTGAGGACCCATATTGATTATCATAAAATCTTTTTTTGTAGCCGGTACAGTCATATCTTTTTTCCCCAATTGATTATTTCATGAATTTCCCAAAAGGAGGTTCATTAAAATGTAAAATTCACGATTCTTATATCTCGAATTTTAATAATAATCTTTTAATTAAATAAATATTCTAATGAAATAATCAATAAAAAAATTGAAATAAAAAATGAAAATAAATTTTTAGTTAGATTAACGGGTTTTTTGTTCCCGAATATTCAACTCACCTATTAATTTTTTATAACGTATCCTTTTTTTCTTTGCTAAATAACCTAACAATCGTTGACGTTTGCCCAAAATTATTCGAAGACCTCTTTGAGATGAAAAATCTTTTTTGTGCAATTCAAGATGTGAAGTAAGTCTGCGTATCTTATTAGTAAAACGGAATACTTGAAATTCAACGGATCCCCTGTTTTCTTCGTTTTCTTGTGGAATAACTGAGATGAATGCATTTTTAACCATAAAATAAGGAAATTTTTTGACTTTTTTATTTACCGATCAGAAATAATAAATATAATAACGAATAACAGTTAATTAAATAATAGAATAATACTAGTCATTTTAATTAAAAATTTTGATTTCTTTTTTACTTGTAAATTCGAATGCTTTTTTTGTACCTAACAAGATTCCTGGGATTTCTTTCTAGATTTAATCGGTGCAATATGAAATAGCTTTTCTTGTTAGAATTTTAATGTAACACAAAATAAAATTTCTGTTTCGGTTTTTCTACAATATAAGAATATGTTAGTGATATATAATATTCTCAATTAATTTAGAATCGTGGATACATATGTATCCTTGACATAGTAAAACGACTTCCATTATTAGTATTAAACCAATATCGATTCATACAAGCTAAGTCTTCTAATCGATAATTGGGCCAAATAAATAATTTTAATTTAATTAAATTATTTATATTTGTATGAGGATATTTATCGTCATTCATAAACTGTTCACAATTTTTTACGCAATTTTCATTACCAAATAGTGAAATTCCATTCACAACATTTGTATTCCAAGAATTAAAACTATTTAGAATTCTAAATTTTCTGCGATGTCTAGTAGATAAAATATGTTCAGGAACAAGAAAATCATAATGATTCCTTATAAGTATACTGTGATTTCGTTCTGCAATGGATTTTTCTAAACAATTTTTGTTAACATTTTTTTTTTTTATGTATTTTCCTTTAATTTGGTATTGCTTTTTATTAATTAAGGAAATACCTAAGATTTGATACAGAATACTTTTTTTATCCCATTTTCTAGATAGACGAAAAGGTTCGATAATAATTATTCCTCTCTTTATCAATTCTTTAACAGATAGATCCCTCTCCATCAATATTATATCTAGATTCATCTCGCTTCTTTTAATTGAAGATATAGCAATTTTCTTTGGATTTGCTATTTTAAGTAGTAGATAATGTGTCCAGATATTTTTGTTTATAGAAAAGGAATAATACCATCTTAATTGAAAAAGTAAATATTTTTGCAGAATGCATTCTAACTCATTTTTCTTTTTGTCTTTTTTTATGTCTAATCTTGTATAATATTTTTCAATACTTTTTTTTTTCTTTCGATCTTTTGCCTGTAACTCAGGATTAACTTGACCTAATTGTTGTTTTTTTTTTTGTTTCTTTATTTTTTTTAATTCAAAATTCCCTTTATTATTAGATAATATATAAGGATACTTTTCTTGATTTTCATTGTTGTTTTTATTTTGACTAAAATTTTCAGTTACATAAAAATTCAAAAGAAGTAATTTGATTGGTATGATCCAAGGTTTTTTTTTATATGCATTATATGTGTCATAAAGTATTTTAAATTCTGGTAATAGGGGGTATTCTAGGTTTGATATGTGATAATTTAATTTTTCTTGATTCATTCCCATCCAATCGAAAACCTTTTTTTTTTCTTGGGTTTGGAAATTTTTTTTTTTATGAGTCATAAACGAAAAAATATCTTTATTAGAAATTTTATGTATATTAGTTTGGGTATCTATATTGTTTCGGGTATTTCTATTTTTCGTTTTTTTAATTAAGAAATTGTAAATTTTCCAATTGACAAATTTTCTCTCTATATTTTCTTTTCTATAGGGAATGCTTTCTTTTCCGAGATAATCACTATAGGGAATGCTTTCTTTTCCGAGATAATCATTAATATTTATATCCATTAATACATAAGATAATTGAGGTTTTACTTTCTTAAAATTATATGGATATGAAATTTCTGCATTTTCATTTATTTGCAAAGGTGATCCATAAATATACGGAGGGTTCATATAGCTATGTGATATAAATTTCTGTAATAAAAGATCATATCTGTGATTTTTTTTACATTTTTCTTTTTGCTCTATTGAGGAATTATTTATATCATATTTTTGTTTTAGTTTTAAGTAATACATTAATGCGTATTTCTCTTTTTTATATTTATAGGAATAAGAATTAGCTTTAATTTCAGTTTTATTTTGAATTGTACAATACTTATTTACTCTTTTTCTCCACTTTTCTGGTACTAATCGAGACCATTTAGTTTGAGGTAAATTATATTGATAATGACCCTTCAACCAGTTTTTCCATTCATTTATTTCCAATTTTTTTATTTTCTTATGTTTTAATTTGGAATTAAATATTCCTTGTATATTATAAGAATCCTTGATTCTATTTCTAAGAAAAGGAAGGGTTCCATAATCTTTATATTGAAGGATAGATGTCAAGTTATACTTGTTACTAACTGGAGTTTGTGATATTTTGTAAAATATATATGCTTGGGACAAGGAAGACAAGTCAATTCGGTTTTTATCATGAATATTAGTATTGGAAAATCCTTTTTTTATAGCCAAAATAAATTGCATTTTATTTTGCTTTAATTCATCTATAGAAAGTTCTTTTTTATTTTTTTTATAAATGGATTTGTTAATTTTTTTTGTTATTGATCGGAGAAACATTTCTATATGGATTTTAAGCATGTTAATAATATATATGAATATATTCATATATATTCGTTGAATGAAAGATTTTACAAAATAGTGTAATTTCTGTAATAATCGAGTATTTCCTCTCGTGAGGATTTTCCAAATATTATTCAAATTCGTGTTGTTAGAACTTCGAGTATCTTCATCTGAACTTCTAATTCGTTTTTGTTTTTTTATTTGTTTTATTTGATTCTTAGTAGTAATTATTCTATCAATAAGATTCCTTATTTTCTTTTCTAGAAATACATAATGTATCCGATTTTTGGATTGATGTCCGACGATGAATTCTTGGCTATTTTTATTATCACTAATTTTAATATTTTTAATAGTTTCGTATTCTTTTACTTTATCTAATTCAAATAGAAAATTTGGGTTTATTTTTTCAACTTTTTTTGTTCCTTTTTGAGCTTGAATTAGTTTGGAAATACTTTTTTTTTTTTCTTTTAAAATTCTTAGAAAACTCTGTTTTTTTGTTTTTCTAAATCTCTGGTTTTTTGTTTTTCTAAATTTAGTTTTTAATTCTTTAAAAATAGGTTCAAAAAACGAAGATTGTTTTCGTGGGGAACCAAAAAGAACTTCCGTTTCCATTCCCCAAATAGTTAAAAAAGAAAAATCGTCTTTTTTTTTCAGGGTATCCGTATTACGAGATCGTACCTTGGCCCCTTGCCACGGCTTCAGACGAAAAGGGGATAAAATTTTTATTTGAATGCCCTCCTCTAACCAACCCTTTGGAAATTCCGTTTCTGATAATTGAAAACCCTTATAAGTGCATTTAATGTGCATTTCTCTATTCCAATCTCTGAAATCCTCATACCACTCGGGAGATTGCAAGAATAATATACGCCCAAGATTTTTTGTTATTATTAGTAATGGCAATACTATATTTTTTCTCAAAAAGGATTGGGTAATTAACATAAGACTCCTTACTGCTTGAGCAAATATAATGCTATCCCAAATCTCTTCTATTGCTATTATGGGTTCATCAGATTCTTTTTTTTTCTTGTTTTTTTTTATCTCTTCTTTTTCACCATCATCTACATTTAAAATTTCTGATTTTTTATTCACCCAATTTCCAAAAATAAAATTTTTGATTTCATATAAATAAAAAAAAAAAGTTTTGTCAATTTGATTTAAAAAAAGTGGTGAATGCACATTTACTTGTAAAAGTCCCCAAATAGAAGTTTTCCGTCTTTGAGCACGCATGGATCCCTGTATGAGATCTCGACCAAAATCGGATTCTTGCATATAATCTCGGATTAAAAATATCTTCTTCTTGGTTTTGGTATACTCATTATTACTAATATTATTATTATTAGAAGTATCCATGTCTTGGTCTTTCTCAGTATTAATATCCATAACTGTAAATCTTTGTTGTCTTGACTGAAAAATAAAATCTATTTTTCTTTTAGATTTTTCTTTATTTGGATTTTCTTTATTTTCATCTTCTTCTTCTTTGAACGATAGTCGATTTGCCAAGTTGTATGAAGAAGGTAGTGTTTTATCTATACTAAATTTTTTTAGAAGTATTTCATCATTAATTGAATATTTTGTTAGGTTTAAAGAATTATTAATATATGCTGGTAATGATTTAAAATTGATAAAAGGATTCTTAAAAAATAGACCATAAATTCTGTTTATCCAAGTTTTTCTTAAATTCTGTTTAAGTTCATAAGTGTGATCCATTTTAAGTGCTAGTGAGAGTGAGTGAAATTTTGCTTTTCCCCGGTATGGTCCACTTAAAAAGGGATCGTAATTTTTAAGCAAGTAACCTTCTTCATTCTCATTATTGTATAATCTGTTCTTTAATTCTAGTACATCTAGAACAAGAGAGTTCATTTCTAAGGTTTTTATTCGATTTATTAATTCATTGGTGAGATTGTATTTTTTTTGTTCATTGGTAGAAATCCAATGATCATATGGGTCCTCGTTCTCATAGTGTCGTTTTTCTGGCAAAGATATCTTTTGTTCCATTATTTCTGAAAAAGTGGATAAACTGGGTGGATATGTAAAAGATATTTTTTGTTTTCCATCGCTGGAACATGTACAAAAAAAATATTGTGACACTTCATCTGGTACAGCGGTTATGTGTTTGAAATTTGGCGTATATGGCATCCATCGCACTGGACGATTCCATCGTTTAAAATCGAAAAGAAAAGTCAGAAGAGGTTTTTTAAACCATAATTTATTTTCGTTTTTTCTATGCAAACTCCTTTCTATTGGCAAAAAGTCTTGATAGATCATTGTTTCTTTCAATTTGTCTAGTTTAGTTTTAATAAGTTGTTCAAAAAGTGCAAAAATTTTGACTTCCTCCACTTTCTCCACTTCCTTCTCAGATAGTTCCTGATCATATTCTTCCGGTTCCTCCGTTTTGTTTTGGTAAGTTATTTCTAGATAACTTTCTTCCTCACTTTCCCCCTTTTCTTCCGTTTCTGAGATTTTGTTG